CTTCAATTAAGAGAAGAAAAGAGAATACTAGAATACTAAAAAATAGTAGGAATTCTCTTATCCCATTCGGACGGATCGCATCTTATAATAATCTATGACTGTTTATGTCTCTAGCATGACCACTTGATAAAATGTGGAGGGAAGCGGGATAAATGGCCGATACTACTGGAAGGATTCCTCTTTGGATAATAGGTACTGTAACTGGTATTCTTGTGATCGGTTTAATAGGCATTTTCTTTTATGGTTCATATTCCGGATTGGGTTCGTCCTTGTAGTAATCGGATGAATTTCGTTATAGACATGAAAGCGTAAGAACTCGACGGGGCCTATCACTTATTTCTTTGTCTGATTCGAGGGGTAGGGCCCCGTTGAGTTCTTAATAATCATAATATTCTGTTTTGTTCGTATATGTATAAACGACAAAATAGATCACTTTTCCGATGCTTCAAAAAATTCCATTTCATTTTTTTCTGATGATTTTTTTTTTAATTAACTTGCTTAATTGATTTAGAACATTTGTTCCCCGATAGTATCTATCGATACTTTCAAAGTTAGAAGAAAGTAAGCAATCACTCAATTTCTTTTTCCTGGATCACAGAATCACAATTCATCTATATATAGATTTCTTTCGATCAGATATTAAGAAATACAAAAAAAAGTTCTGATAAGCCTGGAAAAAATCTAAACTAAGAATATAAGAATAGGAATCTTTGACGAATGGAATCAAAAACCATTATTATTTCGATTTCGACACCAGAAAGGGATGTGGAAAATTCCCTTTCTGGTATCGAGGGCTAGGACGACGAATAATACCTTTTAGAATCCCTTGTTACCCTCATTTCTCCTTCCTTTCTTTATCTTCTCCGCTTACTTTTTTACTTTTATCTTATTTTAGTATCTTGTTCTAGTCGAATTTGATTCTATTAGAATTAGAATAGAAAACGATTGACACATTCTAGGATATTTAAATCTGACAATAGTGACATAGTCACACCCCTCCAATCTCCAATTTGGATTGAAAAACCAACGAAGGGGTAAAATAAAATACCCGTCTTCACAATGTTGCTAAATCCACGGATCTAGAAATTCATTTCGGACAATTGAACCTTCTCAAACTGTTTCTTTTTAAGAACCAAAAAGATTTGTGCCAAAACAACAGATGCCAAAAAGACCAAAAGGCCTTGGACACGTAATGGGTCTTGAAGTACTATTTCTGCATCTCCCTGCCCAAATCCACCCACATTAGGATTACTTGTTAATGGTTGATCAAGTTTGATAGATTCGCCCTCTGAAACACGAAGTTCTGGTCCTGGGGGGATAATATCAACCACTTCACGTCCGTCCGATGCATTGGCTATGGTTATTTCGTACCCCCCTTTTTCTTTTCGTATGATTTTGCTTACTATACCCGCCGCTGTAGCATTATAAACTGTATTGTTACTTTTGGTCCCGTCGGGATAAATCTGACCCCTTCCCCTGTTACCACCTACGTATATTGGATATTTTAAGAAGTGAATATCTTTATTAGTCGCGGGGTCCGGGGAAAGAATAGGAAAAGTGATTTCACTATATTTCTGCCCAGGCACTGGCCCTATCACAAGAATATTTTTTTTAGTGGGACGGTAGTTCTGAAAAGACAGATTGCCTATTTTTTCTTTCATCTCGGGCGAAATACGATCGGGGGGGGCTAATTCAAACCCCTCTGGTAAAATAAGAACGGCCCCCACATTCAAAGCCCCCTTTTTACCATTAGCAAGAACTTGTTTCAGTTGCATATCATAAGGAATTCTAACAACTGCTTCAAATACAGTATCAGGAAGTATGGCCTGTGGAACCTCAATATCCACAGGCTTATTAGCTAAATGGCAATTGGCACATACAATACGACCAGTTGCTTCTCGTGGATTTTCAAAACCCTGCTGCGCAAAAATGGGATACGCATTTGAAATGGATGCCCGAGTTATTATATATATCATGAACGATACGGAAATGAATCGAGTAATCTCTTCCTTTATCGAAGAAAGGGTATTTCTAATTTGCATGGTCCAATCGTTGATGCCGAAAATTTCTACAATAAAATTTGGTGGGTCACTAGTATAGTTCCCCATCCACGATTCTGCTATTTAATGAAATAATTTTACTGGAATATCAGATTACTGGAATATAGGAGGAATCCTCTCGGATGGGTAGAAAGAGTAAGGTAAAAGGTAAGTACGACTTTGAATGTTTTGCTTATGTACAAAGTCTGAAACATTCTAATTGGATCAGTGAATCGTTTTTCAGTCATTCATTGAATGATAAATCACTACAAGTGACGGAGATACACGATTTAAATAACGAAAAATCCAATATTTCAAAATTGTATCTAAAATGACTGGAAAAGTGGAAACAAGACCAGATATAATTTGATCATTATGAGCAAATCCAAAATCGTTGTAGACATAGCCAATCATTAGTTCCCAACCGTGGGGTGAATGGAATCCGATACATAAATCAGTTACTAAAAGAATCGAAAAGGCTTTTATTGTGTCGCTTAAATTATATAGGAATTCTTGAACCCAAGAGTTAAGAATAACAAGTTCCTCATTACCCAGAATAGAATAACCGCTTAGAATAACGAAACAGATTATATTTGTCGAGAAGTGCAAAATCGTATGGATATGATCCTCGTCGTGCATCTTGATCAATTGGATTGTTTCTTTGTGGAGCCCTATAGGACGCTTTTGTAGATGCCTTTCCGGGAATTCCTTTATCATTTCGTCCAAGAGGAATAGTTCCTCTAATTCTATGAATTTTTCTAGAATACTCTTTTCTTGAATATCATTCAAGAAAGTTTCGGATTGCCTAGTATTCCACCAATTAGTAATCCAAGATTCCAGACTTTTATTAAATGAGAGAGAAATCCACCAGGGCAAGAATACTAAAAATACTATAGATGAGAGATATCTAATGGGAATGGATGCGTTCTTTTTTGTCATTTTTTCATCTGTGAATTGTTACTGAAACCACCTCATTTGTTGACTCTATTCGATCTAATATTTCTATCCAAGCATGAGTTCTATTATAAGGTATCGCGCCTATGAATCGAGTCTCGGTTTTTTAGTTGTGATTCAGCAGTTAGTCCTTGAATCTAGTGTAGAAAAAATTCAAAAATAGAAGAAGAATCCATTTCGAATTCGAATGAAGAAATAATCCAAAAAGAGAGTTTCCAGATATCTCAATTGATCAAATATTCAAAGCAATCCCCCCCTTTTTCGATGAATGCCCAAAAGATTCAAATTCAAATAATGAATATTATTCGGATTTCGAAATGAAAGAACTTCCTTTCTAGTAAGAATGAAAATAGAAAATATTTCGAAAAAAAAAATTCGCAGGCTGTCCAGAGCATAATCCAGGAATATTTGAAGGAATATTTGAGAGAATTTTCTGAAGAATATTGTGATAATAAAAAACGAGTGGCAAAAAAAGAAAGAAAAGTTCTCATTATAAGAGATCCAATTGTTTGGTCATTAAGAAAGACAAAAGAAAGGATAAAAAAGGTCCATTACCAAAAGAAAATAAAGATAATTTCCAAGATATGATCTATCCATATCTAACGTATGAATTCAAAATATTGAAAATAAAAAAAAAGCTAAATTTTTTATTCCGAAAATTTTTGATATATGAGATCAATCTATTATTATTATTTCGATTTGTTACTTCTTTTGTTACTGAATTGAATATTGAATTGAGTGGGGATTTCCATACGCAAAAAAAAACCTTTTTTTACAGACAAAAAAGGTTTCGTTTTGCGTTATGGCTGTTCCATACACGTTTGCCTTGCTTTGGCCCGACTGGACATTCTGAAGAAACTTCAATTAAGTAAGTCATGCTATAGAAAAAAGAGGATTCTTGGGTTTGTTCCTCCGGCTGAGAAAGCATTTATTCTTCAGTTCATTTTTCAAAAAACTTCAATTGGTACGCGCAAGAAATAGGCTAATTCCGCAGCCTTTTGCTCAATTTCTCGCGGAGTCAAATTCTCATCAGTACGAGTCAACGGAATAGCCCCCAGGCCTCTTATTTCCATATAAAGGACACGACGAGCATAAATACCCTCTTTCACTTCTATTCTGATGGACTGAATATCTTTCATAAGGAATCGTAGAAAGATGCGGCGATTTTTTCCAGGAAATCCCCAACGAAAAATACACACTATTCCTTCTTTTCGATCAAATCGATCATAACCGCTACCGACATTCCATGTAATTGTGCACCACAAATAGGAACTAACAAAGAGACCCGCGATCCCATAGAAAGACATCACGATCCCTTGTGGGAAAAAACGGATTTGCTGAGACGGAAATAAAGATATCAAATTCCTATCAAGATAACTAGAAATTCCAACCAATAAGAATCCTAATGAACCTAAAAAAAGGATAAAGGCCCAGCAGAAATTACTTGTTTTGCGAGATCCTGCTATAAATTCTATCCATATATATTCTGATCGCCAACTCATACATACTAGATCCAGTTGCATTTTCTTGGAATTGAGGGAATAACCAAAATCAATTTGACTTTACTTTTTTTTTGTTTCCGAAGTAACTTTCATCAACTAGTACTATTCTGATGTGAACTTTTAGCAGTAATTCATCAAATTAGTTAGATATAATAAAATAAGAACATCCCCTTCATAGGATTCCCTATAGATAGATATAGATTAGATAGCTACATACATATCGATACATTGACTTAAATTTCAGACATGAGCTCGGATCCTGGCCTATTTTTGAAAATAGATAGAATTCATTTACCCATATATCATGTTTATGCATGCATAAGAGCTCTTTCATTTATGTTCGCAGAAAGCCGCCTGTTATTTGTTATTGTTATACAATACTCTACTAAATGGATATCCGTGCCGGGTTTGCTAAGTCTTGAAAAAAAAAACTAGAGGAGATTTGACCACATCAGATTTACAAAATCTTATTTTTTTGAACATGAAGAGATAAAGAAGCCATTGCAATTGCCGGAAATACTAGGCCCACTAACGGCACAAAAATAGAGGGTAAGTTGTTGAGAATTGTCATAGAATGGGTACCTCGATTTAATATTTGTACCTCTTATTATTATAAAGATATCTTATAATAATTATAATTCATATTAGAATTCGTATAGAAGTATACTAAGTATATATACTAAGTATATCTAAGTGAGTCTATAGAATAAGTGCAAGGAATGTAGAACTAAATAAACGGACTTATTCATCTTTCTACATGAAATATATGTTATGTATGATAATCCACTTTCTTTATTATTCTATTCTTACTTCTTTTATTTTTCTATTGTTCTTATATTCTAATTTCCTTTTTAATATTTAATACAAAAAGAGTTTTTTACCAAATTTCCGAAAGATTCGTTAGAATCCGATCCAATACCCAATAGTAAGGATTCTTAGAAAAAATGGGACTTCTTGGGAGATATAGAAAGATGCAAGATTCTATATTTTTTCTATATTTGAGTTCTATATATACATATGCAAAATACATATCAAAAGGGGACCACAAAATTCGTTTTATTTGCCTTGCCTCCTAATTCTAAGGAAGAATTCGCTTTTTATCTTGTTTTGTTGATAGAGGGTTACTGATTAGTAATCAGGAATATCGGTAAAAAAAAAATAATTATCCGCATGATTCTTTATACAAATACAATTAAATCTTATGTCACCAAAGAAAAGTCCATTCTTTATTTATTTTGATTCTGATAAATTAACTAACTAATTGTTCACCACAAAAAAAAATTTAACTTAAGACTCTACTTGATTGAATTTTATTCAAAGGAAAAAAAGCGTGGAGCTGAAATAACTCACTCAGAACACCTTTTAAAGGATTACGTGGTACGATTGGATCGAATAAGCCCTTATGGAATAAATATTCAGACGCTTGTGAACCTTCAGGTACTGCCTTATTCAATGTTTGTTCAATTACTCTTTTACCCGCAAAGGCAATATAGGCATTCGGTTCGGCAATAATGATATCCCCCAACATACCAAAACTAGCTGTCACTCCACCAGTAGTAGGAGATGTAAGAATTGATACATAGAATAACTTTTGATTTGATTGATAATCATATAAAGCGGAAGATATTTTAGCCATTTGCATCAAGCTCAAACTTCCTTCTTGCATCCGTGCTCCTCCGGAAGCACACACCAGAATAAGAGGTAAAAATTTATTGGTAGCATACTCGATCAAACGGGTGATTTTCTCACCTACTACGGATCCCATACTACCCCCCATAAACTGAAAATCCATAACCCCAATTGCGATGGGAATCCCATTTAGTTGACCTGTACCTGTTTGAACAGCCTCTGTTAATCCCGTCTTTCTTTGATAAGAATCAATACGATTTTTATAAGGTTCCTCTTCGGAATGAAATTCAATGGGATCCAGAGAGACCATGTCGTCATCCATCGGATCCCAAGTACCTGGATCAATCGAAAGTTCGATTCTATCTGAACTACTCATTTTCAAATGATATCCGCATTGTTCACAAATATTCATTTTTGACTTCAAAATTTTCTTATAATTTAATCCATAACAATTTTCGCATTGAATCCACAAATGCCTGTATTTTTGAGTTACTTCGAGATCATTAGCACTTTCTCTTCTACTTCTGGTTAAATGACTACCATTCGGGCTAGTTTTTATATTGGAACTATTGCTTTCACTACTATTTCCACTTTCGCCACAAATGTAATTATAAATGTAACTGTCACTGTAATTTTCACTACTACTTAAAACGTGACTATCGATACAGATTTGAGAATGAAGATAAGAATCAACGCAATTATTAATGTGATTATTCCAACTAGATTGAGTATCATGCATGGAACGATCATAGTCGGGATCGTCCCTTTTCGATCTATTATTCCTATAATTAGAATTACGAAAACTATAAAAAGAACTTTCTAGTTCACTCAGAAAAGAATGATCATTGTCAATCTCAAAAATTTGATTTTCAATATCAAAATATATGGAATAACCGTCCCTATTACTATCCCTAACAAAAAAGGTGTCATCGGAGATGAAATTCCGAATGTCCCTGACGCCAACGAAATGATCAACATTACTGTAACTAGAACTCTCACTATCACCCCAACGATGAATGTTTTTATCCTTATCATTTATAACCGGGTCCTCGCTTACACTGGTATTTTTAATAGGACCAAGGCGATCCATTGATTTACTTAGTCCACACCTGTATTCAAATTCCCCTTTAGATAACATTGAATTGAACCACAATTTTTCCATAGAGCTTTCTTGCCCCTACCTATTTACATGAAAATACAAGAGATGAATAGTCAATTGAAAGAAATCATTCTCTTTTGTTTTTGGGAGACCGCGGAGCTCACTTCAATATATAGGATCTTTTTCAATTAGAAATAGCAGTTGCCCCCATATTGTATAAAACGCGCATCGAAAAAAGAAATATTTGCTCTGGCCTATGAATATGAAGAACTTTTTT